TATCTTTTCGATTGTTAGCAGGAAGAGAAAGCAGACTAGATTGAAAGAGGAGAAAGGCAAGCGGAAAGCTGCAACTTCCTTGCTAGAAGGCCTTCCTCGCTAGAAGTACGATTGGAAGGCAAGGTAAAGCGGTAGCAAGCGAGGGCTTTCGTGGATCCTTCCCCGGTGGAATTGCTTTTTTTGAAAGTCAGTCAAGCAAGAAGGAAGGCAGGATTAGCTTTCAAGCAGTCTTCAAGCATGACATGAATTCAAGCCAGTCTGCTTCGGAGAATCTGATTCTACTTTCATGCCACCTTTCACTTCCCCGTGGCATTGCCTTTGATTCTGGCTTTAGATTAGGGTCTTGCTTACAATAGGAGATCAATCTTTCATTCTCTTTCCCAGTTCAGTGCACTATAAGCTATTAAAGAAGAGCTTAGGGCTATGGTCTCACTTTCCCTAGTCTCATAATCAAAGACTACTAACCAATCCTAATATGTGAATAGCTTAGGTGCCGTGGACTCTCTTGCTTACCGTAGACTCTCCTTATAAGCCAGCCATGGCTCTTAGCCCCCTAACTAAGCCGTAGCGCTGGACTGCACTCTTTCTTCTATCAACTGAGGAAATGCACCTTTCGTTTGAAATGCCCTTGTACTCCTATCTACTTTCAGTCTCTTTGCTTTGCTCGGTCCAAAAAGGATCAGGATCTAATTCTGCCATACGTTGAATTTTCCCCGTTTTCACAGAAAGAATTTGCTGTATACTTTCTGGGGGAAATATGTCATCGAATTGTAAAAACAATCGAAATAGGATTTTTTGGTCGGGGGCCGGCCACCAGCTCAATAACCTCTAATACTCTCTAAAATGTAGTCTTTCGCTTTGTTGTTGTTGTCTCGGATTGATTAGCAGACAACAGGAGTGTACTTTCGTGATTGCGAATACCCACTCTTAGGGCAGGAAGCCCGTAACCTTATTTGATTCGTAGCTCGTTAAGGGAAATTGAATCAAGGCGGCTACCATAGAGTCAGACCTTTTACCGATCCTATCTCATCAAAGCCGGGTAACAAAAAGAAGGAACTTTCTAATGAAATGAAAGAAAGGCGAAGGAAAAGAAATGGGCTCCTTCGGTTACCGTTCTATCCGTTCTAATCCTGACGGTTTTGAATGCTATTGAGTTTCCCGCTCCTGAATGAGAAGTGGTTTTTTTATTCCTACGGTCTTGGCCTGAGAAAAGTGATCTTTGAAACTGAAATCGACTAAAAAGTAACAGAATAGGCTTTAGAGTAGCTCTTTCCAAATAGGTCGAGTAGCCGCCCTTTATAGTATAGAAATCGAATGAAAAGGAGCTCTCTAGTTGGGATTTACACGCACAGCCTTCTCCTATGAGTCTGCCTATGTTACGCGCCTGCCTTTGATAACCTTTCAGCTGGTTCCCTTCGTCGGCATCATTGAACCTCGTTAGCATTTCTAAAAGAATTGGAGGCTCAAAACGAATGGTCAAAGGAATTGATGATTCGTGTTTAGTCTCCGATCTTCGCCTAGTCTTCGAACCTGCACTGTATAGAGGGGAACAAGCTCAGACATATAGCAAGACTAGAACTCCTATTGCATGCATCGATACCAGACCAGACAAACTAAAGCTAGCCCACTGCACTTTAGCATAGTGAAAGTCTCTCTTAATTACGCATTAGCTTGAAGTGAAACTTCCGTCTATGTAAGAAAAGTCTTAACCTCCCTTACTTTGTGGGCGCACTGACCAAAGACCTACTCCTGCTTAGCGCACGAGACTCACTTTAGCCTTGCTTATTTCACCTTCGGGTACTAGAAGCATATAGTCTATTAGCTCTCTATAGATTCACTCTTTTTCTTAAAAGAAAGATAGAAGGGCAGCTACAGACTCCGTTCCTTATCGCTTCGTTTGCTATCCTACCCTACTTCGCTAGCTAGACTATCGCAAGTCATTTATACCAAAAGACCTGGCCATCGCCAACCAAGAGGGGGATGAACCTACTTCCAGAGACTACTCGCCTTGAACTCCGTCCCCTGAACTTGACTGCTTATGCAACTACAGTGCTATAAAAAAGAAAAATGGCAGGAGACCACATACCAAGAAAGAAAAAGCTAGGGATGAGCTACTTACTAGCTTAGACCTTTGCGTTTCAATATCAACGATTAGAAGAGGTACGAAGTGAGCCACAAACCATATTTCTGATTATGCTCATTCCATTTGACTGCTAATCACAAATGACATTCAATCTTTCTGCGATAAGAAGATAAATGATTTCATTACCATAGATCCAGATAGCATAAGGGAGAGGGAATTCTTTCTTTTTTTATTTTCTATAATCTATAATAAGGTAAAGTGCTCCACCGGTACACCTTTCTGGTCTTCCTTCTGAGCCAGGATCAATACCAAAAAAAGAAAAAATGAAAAGTGCTAAACCAGATCGATCTTTCGGCATAGGAAATCGGACTGTCTTTCTTACTTATACTAAGTTAAGGGAACCAAAGAGCTTTCTCCGCGATTCATTGCTTACTTAGCCTTCTCAGTTTAGCATTCTACCAAAAAATCTTCTTTCTCAGGGTCAATCTAGTCCTCTTTGAATTGATCTCGTACTCTATAGCATTAGAGAAATGGAAGCCTTTTTCTAGAAAAGATGAAGACAGGGAATCGGAACTAAATAATTCTTTCTTCGTCGACTATGGACTTTGACGACTCTAGCTTCATCTTAGGGAAAGTAAAAAGAAAAGCATCATTCACATCTTACAGTAATTTCTTAGGGACTCTAGATCATAGACTGGGATCACTCGAGATCGATGGCTATGCACTCGCCCGAATGCAAACATTGGCTTGTTAGATTTTCCTTTGAGCGAGCCGTTGACTACTATTTACAATAGAAATGAAAGTAAGAAAACAGGCATTGAGAAGGGTAGTTCGGGCAACGATCTGGTTTTTTGCTGGCACAAGCAGGTCCCTACTATCTAAGAACACTAGCAATGAGATCTCATCTCTCTGACTTAGGTTCCGAAGCTTGTCGCAAAGAAGAGAGGGAAAGAGCGGAAAAGCGGGTTTTACGTCAACAGTTCTTCCTCGTTCCGACAAAGAGTGTGTTTCCTTATTCTTTTTTAGCTTTGAGCTTGGTTCAGATTGGACACGTCCTCACTCGTTCTTTTTTCAAGATCTTTGAGCCTCTTAAGGATGCCGTAGGGATTCTTCTAACAGGTCTGTCCCTGTGCTAATAGACCCACTCCAATCCCGGGAACCTTACCGCTCCGTGGGCTACTAAAATCTTGGAAATCGACTAGCCTTACTTCTTTCGGGGCTCCATCCCTCTTGACTATATAGGTAGGGGCTTAGCTGCTCCTAGTCAGATAAAAGTTCTATACTGGGGCTCTCGGCAACCCTGAACTACTAAAAACCTGGCCCTTTGATGTGCTTGCCCAGCCTCTTCCACTAGAAAGAGCTTCTTCTCTTAAGGCTTCTTGCCAGTAGTGAGAAAAACCTTGCTTATCTATCTTTAGAAAGAGGATAGAGAAAAAGATAACTAGATCAATGTCTTCCGTCTTCGTCTGCTATAACCTTCAAGGAAGATGCAAAAGGCAGAACAGATGATAAGACGATGCATCTTTGCGTCTTCTCGTCAGGATCTATATAGGGGATCGAATGCATTATAACTCCTTCTATCTAGCGCTCTCAAGCTGAGGTAACTCGAAGCTTTGAATGGCTCCTGCCTAGCTTCCTTCCAGTGATTAGAGTCTTCTGTTTGCAGTTTTGAATCTTGCTATGAGTGCCTTTACCCTTCTCTAAGAAGCCATAGGACTGTGCTATGAGGGAGGAACCCTTTCTTCTAATGCTTCCTCCTTACTCTTCTAGTATTGGTTTAATGCCGTATTTCACTCAACCAGCCTCAAGTTTTTCTTTATATTCCTTCTTACGGTTATATCTTCTTTGATATGTCCTTCAGGTATAGGGGAGTAAGTAAGGTTTTCATTCCTTCCTTTCAATGCTTCCTCCATGCCTCTAGTACTGTAATATGAGGGAAAGCTCTAAGAGGAAGAATTCTAAATCCTATTACATCTATAAGATAGAGAGGTAAAGTCCTTCCTAGGAGAGTGAAGCAACGAAGGCTGGAAGTAAGAACTCTAAACTTTCTCTTTAGGTATCCCCCCTCCGTACCCTGTGTGAAGGAGCTGTAGAATCAGTCCTAGCTATCTGATAATAGCAGCTGGGATCACAGAGAGTAGCCAACCCAGTCCAGTAGCACAGTCCTACAAGCCAACGGTTGCTAACTTTCTTTCAAATAAGATCTGTCCCAGCTGGCATTATTCTTTAAACCACCTTCTCTTGATGTAGAAAAATCCCCTTTATTTGAGGGTAATACAGAATTAGCTCTATCTTATCCAATGGGAAACTTTAGAGTTCATCCTTTAGCTGTCCAGGCAGTGCAGTACTTCCTCTCTGGTGTATAGATCCTTCCCAGCCGGACAAGGAGCCTGTGTTACTAATTGGCTTGATAGTTCAAGTAGTAAAGGGGTAGTCAAGTATGTCTGTGGCTAGAGGAGAAAAGCAGTTAATCTTAGTACCCGTGAAGTCAGGCTTTTCTAGCTAGTAGAAGGATAGAGACTAAAGAAAGTTAGTTTACCCGAAGCAAAGTCAAGAGAGAAAGGTGGTAGCTCTCCATGCAAGCTATTCTAGCAAGTCTTCTGTGGAGGAGGAGTAGCACTAGGCAAGTAACTTCTTTCACTAGTTGAGATAGACAGATTACTCAAGGTTGTACGAGCTGTAATAGTAGTTGAAAGGACCTGCTATTGAATACACATTGGACCTTGGAAATAACAATCTTAATGGGCCTATACCAGAGAATCTTGCTGACTTGGCTCAACTACAATGCCTAGTTCTTTCTCATAATAATCTATCCGGGTCGATTCCTTCCAAGTCATCTTTGTATTTTTCTCAGGTTAATATACCTGATCTGAGCTATGCTCAACATCGTGGAGTTTTTGATCTGTCTTACAATAGG